TCGAGGAATTTATCACACAAGTATTCAATTGGTTCGGGCTTGCTTAGTATTGAATTGGGACCAAGAAAGAAATGGTTCTATAGAAGAGGTTCATGCTTCCTTTGTTGAGGTAAGGGCAAATGATCTGATTCGCGATTTCATAAGAATTGAGTTAGTCAAGTCTACGACTTCGTATACCGGAAAAAGGTATGATACGGCGGGTTCGGGATTAATTCCCGATAATCGATTAGATCGTACCAATATCAATCCTTTTTTTTCCAAGGCGAAGATTCAATCATTTACCCAACATCAAGGAACTATCGGTACGTTGTTGAATCAAAATAAGGAATGTAAGTCTTTGATAATTTTGTCATCATTCAATTGTTCTCGAGTTAGTTCATTTAACGTCAACGGTTTGAAATATAACAACGATGTGACAACATGGTTGGACCCCGTAAACCCAATAAGGGATCGGTTTGGCCCCTTAGGTACTATTGTACCTAAAATAGTGAATTTTTATTCATCTTTTCATTTAATAACTCATAATCAGATCTTGTTAAATAAATATTTGAAACTTGACAATTTGAAACAGACTTTCCAAGTACTTAAACTATTTCATTGCTATATAATATTTGAAAATAAAAGGATTTATACGGGTGATGACATCATTTTGACTCCACTCTATTTATATTGGTACTTTATCGAAATCGATTTTTGGGAAGAGACATCCGCAATAATGAGCCTTGGGCAATTTCTTTGTGAAAATATATGTCTATTTCAAGATGGATCATACATAAAAAAATCAGGTCAAATTTTAATTATTGATATTGACTCTTTAGTTATAAGATCAGCTAAGCCCTATTTGGCTACTCCAGGAGCAACGGTTCATGGACATTATAGGGAAACCCTTTATGAAGGAGATACATTAGTTACATTTATATATGAAAAATCGCGATCTGGTGACATAACACAGGGTCTTCCAAAAGTGGAACAAATCTTAGAAGTGCGTTCGGTTGGTTCAATATCGATGAACCTTGAAAGGAGAGTTGAAAGTTGGAACGAACATATACCAAAAATTCTTGGAATCCCCTGGAGATTCTTGATTGGAGCTGAGCTAACCATAGCCCAAAGTCGTATCTCTTTGGTTAATAAGATTCAAAAGGTTTATCGATCCCAGGGGGTGCAGATTCATAATAGACATATAGAGATTATTGTACGTCAAGTAACATCAAAGGTGTTGGTTTCAGAAGATGGAATGTCTAATGTTTTTTTACCTGGAGAATTAATCGGATTGTTGCGAGCGGAACGAGCAGGGCGTGCTTTGGACGAAGCAATCTGTTATAGGGCAATCTTATTGGGAATAACGAAGGCATCCCTGAATACTCAAAGTTTCATATCCGAAGCAAGTTTTCAAGAAACTGCTAGAGTTTTAGCAAAAGCTGCTCTACGAGGCCGTATTGATTGGTTGAAGGGCCTGAAAGAGAACGTTGTTCTGGGGGGGATTATCCCTGTCGGTACCGGATTCAAAAAATTAGTGTACCGCTCAAGGCAAGACAAGAACATTCATTTGGAAATCAAAAATCAAAATCTATTCGAGTTGGAAATGAGAGATATTTTGTTACATCATAGAGAATTTTTTTTTTCTTGCGTCCCAAACAATTTCCATGAGACACCAGAAAAATCATTTACGCGATTTCATAATTCCTAAGGTAAGGGTAGATTCATTCTTTCTTTTGACTTTCTATTTATTGATTTGGTAATAAATAAAATGAAATATTAATAATAAAAATGAATGGTTGGGGCTGTGTATCAACGGTCAATCCCGGTAGAAGGTTCCGTCGGAACAATTTTTTATTTGTTCAAAAAAAAAAAAAGAGAAAGTGTGGGAAAAAATGACAAGAAGATATTGGAACATCAATTTAGAAGAGATGATGGAAGCAGGAGTTCATTTTGGTCATGGTACTAAGAAATGGAATCCTAGAATGGCCCCTTACATCTCTGCAAAGCGTAAAGGTATTCATATTACAAATCTTACTAGAACTGCTCGTTTTTTATCAGAAGCCTGTGATTTAGTTTTCGATGCAGCAAGCGGGGGAAAAAATTTCTTAATAGTTGGTACCAAAAATAAAGCAGCGGATTCAGTAGCATCAGCTGCAATAAGGGCTCGATGTCATTATGTTAATAAAAAATGGCTTGGTGGTATGTCAACGAATTGGTCTACTACAGAAACGAGACTGCATAAGTTTAGGGATTTAAGAGCAGAACAAAAGATGGGGAAACTCAATGGTCTCCCCAAAAGAGATGCTGCAATGTTGAAGAGAAAATTATCTACCTTGCAAACATATCTGGGTGGGATCAAATATATGACGGGGTTGCCCGATATTGTAATCATCGTCGATCAGCAAGAAGAATATACGGCCCTTCGGGAATGTATCATTTTGGGGATTCCAACGATTTGTTTAATTGATACAAATTGTGACCCAGATCTCGCAGATATTTCGATTCCAGCCAACGATGACGCTATAGCTTCAATTCGATTGATTCTTAATAAATTAGTATCCGCAATTTGTAAGGGTCGTTCTAGCTATATAAGAAGTTGTTGATTATGATTATGTTATGATTAAGAATAATAAGATTAGTTAATTAGTCGGGAACTTCATAGATTTATTGAATTGGTTACTATTCTTGTCTTGGATTAAAAAAAAAAAGATAAAATTGGGATATTTATCTTTTTTTTATGTGATTTCTTGATATCCTAAATATATGATTAATGATTAAAGTAGAGATGAGTTGAGAAAGAGATGGTTGAATCAAAATAATTCCTCTTTTAAGTTGATTTCTGTCCGAGGACAATATGAATGTTATACCATGTTCCATTAAAACGCTCAAAGGATTATATGATATATCAGGTGTAGAAGTAGGCCAACATTTATATTGGCAAATAGGAGGTTTACAAATTCATGCCCAAGTACTTATCACTTCTTGGGTCGTAATTGCTATCTTATTAGGTTCAGTCATTATAGCCGTTCGAAATCCACAAACCATTCCGACCGACGGTCAAAATTTCTTCGAATATGTTCTTGAATTTATTCGAGACTTGAGCAAGACTCAGATTGGAGAAGAATATGGTCCCTGGGTTCCCTTTATTGGAACTATGTTCCTATTTATTTTTGTTTCTAACTGGTCAGGTGCCCTTTTACCTTGGAAAGTCATACAGTTACCTCATGGGGAGTTAGCCGCCCCCACGAATGATATAAACACTACTGTTGCTTTAGCTTTACCGACGTCAGTGGCATATTTTTATGCGGGTCTTACCAAAAAAGGATTAGGTTATTTCGGGAAATACATTCAACCAACCCCAATACTTTTACCAATTAACATCCTAGAAGATTTCACAAAACCCCTATCTCTTAGTTTTCGACTTTTCGGGAATATATTGGCTGATGAATTAGTAGTTGTTGTTCTTGTTTCTTTAGTACCTTTAGTAGTTCCTATACCTGTTATGTTTCTTGGATTATTTACAAGTGGTATTCAAGCTCTTATTTTTGCAACTTTAGCCGCGGCTTATATAGGGGAATCCATGGAAGGTCATCATTGATTAGCTTTCGAAATAGTCTTTTTTTTTAGATTATCCCAATTCCGGAAATGCACGGTTCAAGATAATCTACTTGGTTCTTGGTTGGGGAACATAATAGATACAAATATGTATATATATACGATTAGAGTTGTAGGGGGAAAGATAGACTTACTAAATTGTGAAAAAAGATGGATTGGAGGGTCATGGTAGATATATGGTAATGTCTATAAGTCTGCCCAGACCTTGTATATCTTTCGAAGAAAGATTCTAGAATCCGATTCCATATAAAATATGGGTGGTTTACGTTATGAAAGAAACTAATGTATATGTGATATTAGATATATACTAGTTATATAAGGGTTATCCCCATCTAATTTATTATTTTCATTCGAAGTTTTTAGTTACTTCGACTCGATAGATTTGAATGATCAAATAAGTAATAATTAATTGGTTACTTGTATCATTAACTATTTTTTTTTTAGTATGAGGAACTTATCATGAATCCACTTATTTCTGCCGCTTCCGTTATTGCTGCTGGATTGGCCGTAGGGCTTGCTTCTATTGGGCCTGGAGTTGGTCAAGGTACTGCTGCGGGCCAAGCCGTAGAAGGTATTGCAAGACAACCGGAAGCAGAAGGTAAAATACGAGGTACTTTATTGCTGAGTCTAGCTTTTATGGAAGCTTTGACAATTTATGGGCTGGTCGTGGCATTAGCGCTTTTATTTGCGAATCCTTTTGTTTAATTGAATCCTAGAATTCAAATCAAAAAGTACGTTACATATTTTTTTCTATTAACTCGTTGCCGTTGACTTCTGCGAATTATATCAACACTTTACTCCTAAATTATGTATTTGTTGAGACAATACCATACCCCTGGAAGGCCTGATTTGAGGATGAGGAATTAGTGGATTTGCTCGCTTTCTTCCTTCCCGTCTACTATGGAAAACTTGTTTACTTTTATTTTAGGAATTCAACAAGGGAGATATTTCGCAATTGACATGAGACCTAAGACCTAACCCAATAAGATACTTATTGGAAACTTAAAAAAAAAAGGGGGGGCGAGCGAAGTGATACAAAAAGAACTTTGTTCTTTGTTAGTCCTATCTATAAGAGGAGCACATATGAAAAATGTAACCGATTCTTTCCTTTCCTTGGGCCATTGGCCATCCGCCGGGAGTTTCGGGTTTAATACCGATATTTTAGCAACAAATCCAATAAATCTAAGTGTAGTGCTTGGTGTATTGATTTTTTTTGGAAAGGGAGTGTGTGCGAGTTGTATATTTCAAGAATAGGTTGGATCCAACCGGCTGCACTTTATTTATAATTTATATTCTTTTTTATAGGATAAATAGGAAAAAAGTGCACGATCTCGGCGAATTACTTCTGAATAAATTAATAAATCATATGTAAGAACCATAGCATTTCGTGATTCATTGGTAAATAA